TTGAATCCAATAAATAGTGAGAGTAAATTCTAGGATTCAGAACCAGAACTACGAAAGTCAGAGTTCGGAAATCTTGGTATCCAATTCTATTCCTAAGGGATACTCTATTTTTTCTCCTAGGATTAAAGAAGAGATTATACGAAAGACTATCAAGATCTCCTAATTATCTTATACTGCCCTTAGTAAGATAGTGTCTAGTGACTCCGTCTGGTATTAAATTAGATTGGATAGGATGAGGGGAACTCGATTTAGGAGTTGTGGAAAAGCCCGAAAATCCTTTGTATCCAAACTCGCGAGAGTCTCTGAGTGCTCAGACATGCAATTAGGATGGTTTGTCTGCTCTTCTAGAGTCAAAGTTGAAACAAAAAAAAGAATGTATGTAGTAATAATCGTGGTGGTTTCTCCCGATTCTTTCACAGAAAGACAGTAAGGCTCCGATCGAAAAGGCTTCGATCAAATAGGAAATATAGATATCTGATAGAAAGTTATTTATCTTGATGGTATATTTTTATGTTTTTTGCTTATGAAGGAAGGGTACCAAAACAAACAAAGGGTCTTACTATTCTTTTCTTTATGCTTACCTGTTCTATTAGGAACATTCCTTTGAGATTTCCAAAAGCGTGTGTATTGTATTTGTACTTAATGCTTCCTGATTCTACCAGAAATCCTATAATAATATAGGAACTTGTTACAAATGTATTCATTGAATTGGTTTGGTTCATCAATAGCCTTAATTCAGAATCCTATTTTGACTCTGTGCCATTGATTCCACTATGATTATTAATCAATAATGGAATAATTCCTTCATGGAGATAGGGGACATAATTCGCATGGATATAGTAAGTCTCGCTTGGGCTGCTTTAATGGTAGTCTTTACATTTTCTCTTTCACTTGTAGTATGGGGAAGGAGTGGACTCTAGGGCTAGGGTACTAATTGAGTAATCGATTGAGTAATCGAATTGTATCAATTCTTTATTGATCGTTTTGCGAAGCCTTAAAAAAACGTTTCTGTTTCAAAATTGTACTGGAATATGGTAATGCATAAAAAAATACAATTATGAATAATAATCATTCGATCAAACAATGAATGATTACCATAATTGAATTTCGAAACTCAAATCTACGCATGATAGGAAATTTTTTCTAATCGCATTTTTCCTAAATATTCTATTTTGGTGAATCAACTCTTACCAGAATTATGGATATTACAACGAGAAAAACCAATCCCTATTTTTTTTTCTTTATTTGTTTCCCCTTTTTCTTAACTTTTACTGTTTGAAGAGAAAGTCTGCTGCTATAACGGCAATACATACTTCCTTTCCACAGGAAGCGATTAGCGGTTGTCCAAAGAAAGGAGGTCCTACACCTAATAAAATGAGATCTTTCTTCCGTTGAGCGATCTGTACATCGCACATTTCACGTTTGTTTTAGACTCCTAGAAATTTTTTGATGCTTTTTTTTGACTCATCTCGTCACAAATGTATTCTATTTATATGTAGCGAAAAAAAAAATAGAATTCGAGTGCTATTTAGAGGTACATCTAATATATGTACATACATATTGTAAATTGATCTATATGAAATGAATGAAGACTAGATTCGTATACAACTTTAGAAACGTTACGTTATATAATAAGAAATAATATATAAGATAGTGTGGTAGAAAGAACTATATATATAGTTCTTTCTACCACACTATCTCAGATACTTCTACTTCTGATTCCAGCCCTATCATTTAATTTAAGACTTAAAGTTTGAATCTCTTTTATTTCTTCAATCATTGATAAGAACTAATAATTCAAGTTTCATTCAAATTAATTATTTTGGCTGACCGTTTTTACATATATGATAAGTAAAAAAGCAGTAGGAACTAAAATAAACAGTGCAGTAGCAATAAGTGCGAGAATATTGACTTCCATAATCTTCTTTTTTTGTTTCGCAATAACTCGGGATCTAATCCCATAGAGATGATAAATTTGACTCCTGTAAATTCAATGGGATGAATTGCATCCTGATGATACTGAATCAGATCAATATTATGAATAACAATATCTGATCTATCAAATCGATTCATCGTCGAAAATGAAATAGTATAACATAGGAAAATCTTTTATTCATACTAAATCAAAAATGCCGTTTTTGATTGGATCATAAATCCTATCATTGGATTTTCATCTTTTTTTTTTTTCACTTTTTCTTTTCTATAACCTATTATCTTCCTTATACAATTCTACTACTTATACATACAATAGTATATATACAAATACATACAATTATGAGGTATCATATGACCGGTATTCTATGGGTCATACACAGATCCAATTCAAACAGTAGAAGTGAGATGGAAAAAAGGACAGGTTAAGTATAAAAAATCGAATATTCAAAAAATTGACTAAATACTAAAAGGGGGCGTTGCTTGTTTGGTCTTTTTTTTATTTAATTAGTATCTTCTTCTTGGATTGGGATTAGAACGTATACATCACAAATTCAGTATGCTATTTGAATGAGATAGGTTGTTTCCAACCAATTACTATAGTATTAGAGGATACACAAACAAAGCCGGAATTCGAAAAAGTGTGGTTTAACCTGAACCTGAAAAGTACTCTGTCGAGGTAATTATATTAAGTTTATTGTGTATCGTACAATAAACGAAGATAATTTGTGTCTGCACTCCCGGTAAAAATGCGGAATTCTATTTTGCTCTCTGTCTTCCTTTTCACAGAAAAAGAAAGATGAATTTCTCAATTCATCGGATCCTAGTTCGGGACTGACGGGGCTCGAACCCGCAGCTTCCGCCTTGACAGGGCGGTGCTCTGACCAATTGAACTACAATCCCGGCGAGGTATATGGAATACGTATTCTTATGGTTTCATAAGAATATTCTACTCGTTGTAAGAGATACACGAATGATATATTGATATCATATCCACATAAATATGTGCTTTAGTGAGAGTGATACGAATTACTAGTAACCTGCGGTTCTTTTATTGTAAAAAAGAAATAATCAATCTTTCAATAAGAAAAAAAGATCCTTTTCTTGATACTTTACTTAAGGATCATGAATATGGATCGTTAGAAAGATCAGAACAGAACGAATGAGAAACATATAGATAGAGCAAAAAAATGCACTTTTTCTCTTTATTTATACGGATCAGACATTTCTGTTTCTGTAGGACGAATTTATTATATCATACTCATGGAGCGGCGCATTTTTGGGCCGAGCTGGATTTGAACCAGCGTAGACATATCGCCAACGAATTTACAGTCCGTCCCCATTAACCGCTCGGGCATCGACCCAGGAAGAGTTAATTCTAGGCTTATTGATAATCCACGATCAACTTCCTTTCGTAGTACCCTACCCCCAGGGGAAGTCGAATCCCCGCTGCCTCCTTGAAAGAGAGATGTCCTGAACCACTAGACGATGGGGGCATATCCGCCCGGCCGTCATCATAGTCATCATACTATGATGATAGTATGATCAGTTTTTTTGAATTGTCAATATAATCTAATGGTATGGCTAAATCCAAAGAGTCTTTCCTACTTTCTATGTTATGATTCGATAGATTTTTTTTTGTTTGATTTGATACTTCATGAATGAAGCATCTCATACTATATAACTCTATATAAAATATTCTATATAACTCTATATAAAGAAGTATAGGATTCCTTCAGTTCGGTCAATGATTGGTCCGACCTGAAAAGGGGGTAAACCCCCATTTCATTTCTTTTTTATTCATTGCTTCGTTTATCGTTCAGATAAAATATGCCTATCACTATCCTAAGTCAGAAAATGCAAAAAGGGAGAAAAATGTTCTTTTTTATAAGAATTCGATTCGGGGTACGAATCCCCTCATCACATGATTCAAGAAAATGCCTTGAATCTATGTCGATATCGGATTCGTAAATCAAGCGAGTCTTGTTCTGATGGGTCAGGTCAGTCAAAGTAAACAAAGCAAGGGGGATCGGTCTTGAAACAATTCACTGCATTTTCTCAAAAAGAAAGAGAATAATTTTACCTCTAAGTAAATCAGATTTTTTTTTCTGAATGAGTTCATATGTACATATATACCTATAGTACTAGACTAGTGCATATATACATATATATATGCATTAGACTCCATAATAGAAAATGACTAATTCATGAATTAAATAGGGCCTTTTTAACTCAGTGGTAGAGTAACGCCATGGTAAGGCGTAAGTCATCGGTTCAAATCCGATAAAGGGCTTTTTCCAAAAAACTCAAGTCACTCAAGTCTTATTCTTCGTTTTTCAACGTAGAATAGAGATATTGTTGATAAAAAAAAGAAAAAGGTAACCGCATTATAATGAGTTCCGCTTATTAGGAGTTTTTTTATAGTTAAAAAGTTGAACATTGAATCATTATCATAATGACTAATTGCACTTTTATTTTAGGGGATTCCACTCTGTAGTGACATAATAGTCCTCTTCATATCTTATATATTCCATTTTTTTTTGTCCTGGGACAATAAATATTCTAGATATCCAATCTCTATTATTAATTGCCAAACCAAAATATTCCTACTTCCCCATTTTTCCTATCAAACTACCATAACATAAAATTAGAAAAGTAAGTGGACCTAACCCATTGAATCATGACTATATCAGCTATTCTGATATATAAATTCGATATATATTAAATCGTAGAAGCGGTTTTTGTTTTATTTCCTTGGAACATACAAGGCAAGAATTTTTCGATATTTCTTATTTTATCTTCTTGTTACTGGATGTTCCATAGGAATAAATCGCTATTCTTTTCCGATACATATAAAAAAGTATATTATATTTCGAAAATCTATTTTTCAATAGATTTCCTTGGTTTCAGAATCCAATATTGTTCCGACAATGCAATAGAGAACGAATGCGAGAAAGGGGCTTTCATTTCCAGTCTACAATTATTTAATATTTCATTTATGGGCAGGGAAAACGGAATTTTCTTATTTTTTTTTGTTTGCACCGTTATAAGATATACTCTGGAATATG